CTTAGAAAAAAGTTGAGAATTTTCCAATCAAAATATTTTCTATCTGGATTTTTTTCTATATACATAATATCACCCTTTCCTAGATAATTATTGATAGGAATATCCTCTAGTATATCAAAGAATTTTTGTTTATGTGCGGTGTAATTATAATAAATTCTTTGGTTGTTATTTACTTGCAATGGTGATCCATAAATAATATATGAGTCCGTCTTACTTGCATAATTAATAGATTTATATGATAAAAGGTCATATCTATAGTATTTTTTAAAATTATCTTTTTTATTTGGGTTTGGTAATGAATATACTTCAAAATAGTTTTGTTTTTTGTAATGAAGTAATCGGTCTTTTGAATCCCATTTTGTTAAATCTTTTTTTTTAGTTATACGGTGTTGATTGATTGTATTTCGCCATTTTTGTGGTATTAATCCAGACCATCTAATCTGAGATAAATTGTATTGATAATGACCTCTTAACCAGTTTTTCCATTGATTCGTTCCAGAACTTGGAAATTTCGTATGCCCTAATTCGGAATGAAATATTCCTTGTGTTCCAAAAGAATCCTTTATTGCAGTCTTAAGAAAAAAAGATGTTCCATGATATTCAAGAACAGATCTTAACTTATACAAATTTATAACTCGGGTTTGTGATAATTTGTAAAATACATATGCTTGCGACAAGGAGGATAAGTCAAAAAAAAGATGTGAATTTTTCTTACTATTCCTAATATTATAAAGTGACTTTTTTATAGTCGAAATAAAGTGAATTGTATTTTTATTTGTTTTATTTATTGTTTCTTGGTTTGTTTCATTATTGTAAATGTATTTATATTTTTGTTTTTGAATAATTTTTTTTGTTGATTCAAGAACAAGTTGTGTATACATTCTGGCAATATTAATGATATATAGAAAGATATCTATGTATATTTTTTCAATGAAAATTTTTAGAAAAACCTGTAATTTACAGATTAATCGAGTATTTATTCTTTTTAATATTTCCCAAATAACTTTTGGCGATTCTACATTATAACTTGTTTTATTAGGACTACTATTTATTCCTGGAGTTCCTTTTTTTTTTTCTTTTGTAATACTCTTTATTTTCTTTCTGATTGTACTTGTTCTATCAGTTATATTTTTAATTTTTTTTTCTCTCAGTGAATAATTTGTCCAATCTGTGGATCGAATTTTATTAAACGAGTCATGAATTGTCTGATTGCTGATTATAGAACCTTTTTCTTGGTTAGTTTCACCGGATTCATATACTTCTTTCAATCTAAATAATAGAGTTGTATTTACTTTTGAGAGCTCTTTTTTTATTCTTTTTAGAAACAGAAATAAAACGTTTTTGATAAACCCCCTTTTTGTTTCTTTTGAGCCTTGTAGAAATTTTTTTGTTCTTCTTATTAAAACTCTTAGAGCTAGAAAATCCTTAAAAATGGGCTCAAAAAAGGAAGGTCTTTTTTGGGGAGAACCAAAAGGAAGGTCAGTTTCCATTCCAGCAGCCGTTAAAAAACAAAAATTAGCTTCTTTTTGCTCTTTCTTTAGACCTCTATAAGAGGGCCGCAACTTAGGCTTAGATCTGTACCAAGGTTTCAAACAGAAGGGAAATAGTATTTTTATCTGAATACCTTCTGTTAACCAATTTTCGGGAAATTCTTTTTCTGATAATTGAACACCGTTATAGGTACATATAATATGCTTTTCTCTCTTCCATTCCTGTAAATCCTCAGACCACTCAGGGGGTTGGAATAATAAGATACGCCCAATATTTTTAACTATTATCAATGAAGGTAATAGAATATATTTTCTAAGCTTCGATTGAATTAGTAATATAAAACTTCTTGTTGTTTGCGAAAATGGAACGACATCCCATATTTCCGGGATTTCTATCCGCGCTTTTTCCTTTATTTTTATTTTGTTCTCCTCTTGTTTCTCTCTTCTTTTTGTCTGTTCTTCTGTATAATCTTTTAATTCTGCCCCTTTACCTTTACCCATCCAATTTCTAAAAATAAGTTTCATCGATTCGGAGATATCAAAAGAAAAAAAGGGGGATTTTTTTCTTCTGTCCAAAAAAAGTGGGGAATGCGCATTTGCTTGAACCAGTTTCCAAATAGTAGTTTTACGCCTTTGAGCACGCATAGAACCTTTGATTATGTCTCGACGAAAATCCGATTCTTGCGAATATTCTATCATATATACCAGGTCTATTTGATCAAAAGTATCAGCATTCCATTTTTTAGGAGTAAAAACTACTACATCGTCAGCTTTTCTTGAACGAATCTGATTTCCTACCGGCAAGCCTTCTTGAACTAGGCCCGACTGTTGTTCCAACTCGGTGATAAGTTTGTATGAACCTCGAGGAACTTTTTTACTGATTTCTTTTATTCCAAAAGATTTTTTTTTTTTTTTTGACCATTAGCGCCAGTTAGAATTGCATTTAATAAAAATTTTAGAAGTTTTGCTTCATTTTCTGAACCACTTCTTCCTTGTTCTTTTTCTGAAAA